GAAAGGTCTATCTATTTTCTTTAGTTATTCAGTTAAACCAATGATTCGTTATTGGAGAAGATAGCAACAACCATTTCATTGGACATGCGTATTTTGCATTTTCCAACGGATTTACATGTTTCATTAATGGAAATTGTTTGATGTAGTGAGTAATAGGCTCTGGTTGTTCGCTGTTCAAGAATTATTATTTAGGCAGTTCATATCATCCATACATAGTGTTTTGATCTAAGATTTCAATTCTTCCATGTTTCAGCAGTAGCATATTGTTCCATGGAGCTAAGGTCCAAAATATGGAATAAACAAGTGTTTCCACGACTCTACCGCCCGGTCAATTCTGTTCCACCTCCTGTTCCATGAATCAAATCTTTCATTTCATCCGGGAAAAGCCATCTCTTTCTCAACAATGTCTTTGTCATTTGATCCAATAGCGTTGCGTTAGATAGGAACAGATTTGCTAAATACTGATAACTCTCGGATAGAGTATTAGAACGGAAAGATCCATGAGATAATGAACTATTGGTTCTAAGCCATCTCTCGCGATCACTCAAGTATTCGAGGCACATTTCTTGCAACTTCTTGTTGACCCAGCCTTTATATAGAGATACAGAAGAAGCTTTGAAAGGAGGCATCAGCTCTACCAAAAAATTGGAGAATGGTTGATGATATGATGAAAAATCAGAATCAGAGACAAAGGGCTGATCTTTGAATAGGAAAAGGAATGGATCCGCAGCCTCAGGGTTCCAAAGGAATTTTTTTAGTTGAGAAACCCAAAAGCCCTGTCCTCCCTCGCTATCTCGCATCCAGTAATACTTGGTTCCACTCTGCCAGAACTCCCAATCATCATCATCCTCTTGAGAATATTCGATACAATCAAATAGTTTGCCACAAGGAGGGCGCCATAGTCTAGGAGCCCAAACTATTTGATTGTAGAAAAGCATCTCTTGCGGGTCGAGGGCGAGGGCTCCTTCCCCTTCTGCAAACTCCGATTCGTCTTTTTTAAAGATAGAACAAGATCTTTTTTGCATCATATCTAACGGATTCCTTGGTTCGGACCGAAGAAGCCAGGATCCTACCAGAGCGCCTTCTATTTCTAATAGGCTATCAACTAGATCAGAATCATTCTCAACGAATCTATCAGAAGTGATCCAACTGTTTTCATCGGGTCCGGGTGGAGACCAAAGATCTTGAGCGACCGATCCGGCAGAACAACTCAAAAGATAAAGAAGTATCGTTAATTTCTTCATGCTCGTTCCAAGTTCGTAGTACCATTTGTACAAATAAGAAAACCCTTCATTACATGATTTCTTCTTCATATAGATAGATATAGGATCTGTGCAGCAATTACTTAGAAGTACATTTTGTGCAACAGCCCTTCCTATCTGATAGAAAAGGATCCCATGATCCGGAACCGATCTTACATGGGATCGCAAATCCCAAGTTTGTCTATGAAGAGCTAATCTAATTGTATTAGTTTCTAGAATTGATTTCTTCTGTGTAATACTAATTGATAGGACCTCGTTGGTAAGTGCTACAAGATCTCGTGCATTGGAACCCATGGTTATGGACCCGAATCCGTTAGCATGGAACATTTTATTTTCCGAGTGAAATCCCCTAGTATATAAAAGATTGAAAAAGTGCTTCCGTTGTTGTGGACTAAGAAGCCTTCGTATCTTAATGCATGTATTGAATTTCTTCGGATCTATTAGAACGGGATCCACTAATTGGGGAAGATGAGTCGAAGCAAAAACAAGAATATTTCTAGTGGTTTCACAATCCCCGTAGAGACTGGAGAGAAAGTTCGTTAATAGACCGAGGGATAAGTAATTCGACTCATTCAAATACAGATCATGAATGTTTGGAATCCAGATTATGCAAGGAGACATTGTTTTTGCTAATTCGAATTGACCGAGGATATCAAATCGGATTACTTTCAGCAGCATATTATCCATAGTTACCACATCCGCGATAGTTTCCAGCTCCGTATCAAAGTTATCACTATCGATATCGATATCATCATCAATATAGTCATAATCCTCATCAGGATCGGTATCCTCATCCATAAAACAATATATAGGCCTGTCAGACAGGCCCCTGTCCGGAAATACCGTAATGAAAGGAACATAGGAGTTTGTCGCTAGGTATTTGACCAAATGTGATCGTCCAGTTCCTATAGAACCTATCACTAAAATACCCCTTGAGGGGGATAGGTCTAAGCGGAGTGAAAAGGGTTTTCCACGAGATGGGGTTTGTGAATAAGTGATTGTCCGATAATTAGCAAGGAATATCCGTTTTTCTGCTAAACAGGATCCATTGAACTCATAATTCATTAGATCCTTTTTATGAATGTCAACTAAGTATCGTAAGGAAATTAATCCCGGTTGTTCAATTATTTGATAATCGAGATCATTCTTTGATACAGGATGACTATGAGTCAGACTCCATAGAATTTGATCAATCCTTTTTTCGGTCGTTAAGGTGGAGAACTGAACCGCCAAGTCTCTTTCGTCCTCATCAATCAAATCATTGATCGTAACCCAGGATTCTACTCTGTCTTCAATCCAATCACTGTTCACGTTTTTTCTTTCTCTTATCAATGAATAGATCTCTTTACTTGTACGACTTAGATGTCTCGTATTTCTCGAAAAAGTGATGGTATTTGATATGATACTTATGAGATCGATATTCCAATCTAATTGTTCCAGAGCAAAGAGATTATTTAACAAGAAAGAATTCAGTTCATATTCATATTCAGATTCAGATTCAGATTCAGATTTAGATGTAGATGTAGGATACCTATACAGAAGTTTTTGCAACTCAATCATGTATGATGGAATCATCAAAGATTTGATCTTTTCTAACTCTGTCTGTAACTCATTAGAGACTCGGGAAACAAAGAGAAGATGCGTACGAACGAGATATCCAGCAACAAGAAGAAGGAAAAGGATTGAATAGAGGAACTCCCGAGCATTTGTTGATCTCAGATGTGTCAATATCATTGAAACGGGTGACTCATTATTTCGATGAATCATTTCTTCGGACAGAAGAAGATTCTGTAAACACTTACTCGAAATCTCACTTATCAGATTCCATTGTGGAAGAATCGTCCACCATTTTTTAATTAGCCGTGATATATCTGATCTATGCATAATAGAATTCAAAATGGATACCAATTTTGGACTACTACTTAGTATCGACAATCGGTCTGAAAAAATATCTAAAAGGACGGAAGTTAGATATTTGCACCCTGTCGAAGTAAGGAACCATGGCATATATGTTTGGAACAGATTCCATTTTGAAAAAGCACTATCCCGTTGTTGAGAGGTTCTATACATCTGCCCTTTCTCAACGCATTTCTTTAGATAAAGACTCCGTTTTTTCCTCAGATAAAGACTCTGTTTTTTCCTCTTTACGTATGGTAAATTTTTCTCAGAACATGGAGTGTGAATCAAACCAATGTTTGAATTGAAACTGAGATACTGATGCAAGTTCTTCCCTTCTGAATCGGATAGATTCATATCTGAAAGAGGCTGACAATAAGTTCTTTCAAAATTGACTATTTGTTCCTCTGTTAGAGGTGTTCCAGAAATGTCTGCGATCGAGTAAAGAGCTCTACGAACGAATGGATCGGGTCGAATTGGAAAACGGAAAGATTTGTACAAGTTATACGTTTCGTCACCACTTTGTGGAAAATCGTTAGGTATGAATATGTCAGATACCTGTGAATAAATCGGTAAAAGATGTTTTTTTTTACCGACGCACAAAGAAAATATTTTGTTGCGAATGAACAAGATATTGAGGAATTGTCCATATGTACGATCATAATTATTGATACGGGTCTTTTCCACATAAAAGGGGAATCTTTTGTTACAATAGAACCAGAAGTGATGTGGATTATTCAAGAATCGAAGTTGATTTGCTTTATAAAAAGACGATATCAATGAACTTCTATGAAATGGTTTCACGGGATTCAGCCAATTGTCTCGATCGTGGGATATCATTGAGAAATAGGAATCCGTGTTAGCAAAGGATTTGCTGCGATTCTTTCTAGTATGGAATGAGTCAATCATCCACTTTGGTATCTTATTGAACAAAAATGGTGATATTGTTCCTCCATTGATCAAGAATTTCGATCTTTGGGAAGTATCATGATCAGGTTTCAATTTATGCAAATGAATGATTTGAACACCTATTGATTTTAACAACTGATTGCAGAGCGGCTCATTCGGACCTTTCAATTCATAGATGTGGATCTCGGACCTATGAATGGGGCTATTCCCGATACTCACAAAGAACAAAGGAAGTGACTTGGACAAAAAGAAACGAAGTGGCTTGGACAAAAAGAGAAGTGACTTGGACAAAAAGAAACGAAGTGACTTAGACAAATCTTGTTTGTCGATAGCCTCGGACCAATTAATCGAATATTGATTAATACGTAATTGATCAAACACTACTTGAAAACGGTTCTTCTGTTCAGAAACGAAATGTTCCAAATGTTCCTGGAAATTCTTACTCCCGTTGGACCATTTGTATCTATATGCATTAGGATCCCGATTCATGGATCTCTCGGTTCGAGAAATAAGAGGATCAAACCATTTCTTCTGACTCTTTTTCAAATTCGATAAATGTTGGTTGATCGTATATTTCATTATAGTTATATGATTCAGAGTATCATTTCCTATTTGATCCCTTTGAATTCCATATTCGAAGTTGCGATCGGATCTATTCATTAAAAAGAATCGATTCAATACATTTCTTATGTACCCATAGGCGCTATATTGGATTTGAATCAGATTTCGGATCAATCTATATTGATTGACTGCCTCCATTATGTTGTTGCTAGCAAACAAATCATTCCCGCAGTGGATCCAGACCGGTTTTTTTCTGATGCTTCGATAAAAAAAGGCATTCTCTTCATAAAAAAGAGGAGGTAGAACCAATAAAGATTTCTTTTTCGATTCATCCTTTGTTTTTTCCTTTCCATTCACTAATTTTTTTTGATC